ATATATATGACCCGAAATCCTTTTCACTTAGTTGAATTTAGACCATGACCATTAACTGGATCTATAAGTGCATTATTTTTAACAACTGGCCTATCCTCATGATTTCATAATTATGGAAACCTCCTCCTAATATTAGGATTTTTATTAATAATTATAACAATAATTCAATGATGACGAGATATTATTCGAGAAAGAACATTCCAAGGATTTCACACTACTAAAGTTTATAATGGGTTACGATGAGGTATAATACTATTTATTGTATCAGAAATTTGTTTTTTCTTTGCCTTTTTTTGAGCTTACTTTCATAGAAGACTAGCTCCTAATACAGATATTGGAGCTTGTTGACCACCAATTAATATTTACCCATTAAATCCATTTCAAATTCCTCTTTTAAATACCGCTATCCTCCTATCTTCTGGAGTATCTGTAACCTGAGCTCACCACTCACTAATAAGAAATAAATTAAATCCAGCTATTCACTCTATAACTATCACCATCACATTAGGATTTTATTTTACATTTTTACAAATAATAGAATATATTGAAGCATCATTTTCTATCTCAGATAGAATTTATGGTTCAACTTTTTTTGTAGCAACAGGATTTCATGGACTTCATGTAATTATTGGTTCTACATTTCTTTTTATATGTTTAATTCGAATTATTATAAATCATTTTTCCTCTACTCACCATTTTGGATTTGAAGCAGCAGCTTGATATTGACATTTTGTAGATGTTGTATGATTATTCTTATACACCTTTATTTACTGATGAGGATCTTAAACCATAATTAATCTATTAAGTGGCTGAAATTTTAAGCACTAAACTTTTAATTTAGATAATGATTTTTTTAATCCTTAATGGTATTATATTTTATAAAGAAAATTTAACTTGCAATTAAAAAGAAATAGAATTTTATCTATTTAATACCATATAATCAAGAAATGAATTTTCATATATGGTTTCGACCCATAATTAGGTATTATTTTACCCTTGTTTTCCAGTGAAAAGCCAAAATAGAGGCATTTAACTGTTAATTAAAAAATTGAAATCTACATTTCTTCATTGAAGTATAGCGCCGGAATGAACGGATTATATTGATGTTATAAACCATAAGAGATATAAATCTTCTATACTTATGAATTCAATTATTTTCTTCACCCTTTTTTTAATCCTATTAAACTTTTTACTAATAATAATTAGAAATATAATTATAATTAAATCTTCAAAAGATCGTGAAAAAAATTCTCCTTTTGAATGTGGATTTGATCCATCATGATACACTCGCTCCCCATTTTCTATACGTTTCTTCTTATTAGCAGTTATTTTTCTAATTTTTGATATTGAAATTATTCTCCTAATACCTATAGTAATTAATATTTTAACTTCACCTTCAATTACTTATACATCATCTTCAATTATTTTCCTATTAATTTTAATTTTAGGCTTACTTCATGAGTGAAACCAAGGATCATTAAATTGAATATAAGAGTAATAATGTTATATAATAAAGCTGCTAACTTTATTTTGAGCAATTCATAATTGTCCTACTCTTTATGAATAATAAATTTTTTCCTTCTAATTTTATATTTATAATTATAATAATTCTAGGTACAATTATATCCCTATCATCCTCACATTGATTAATAATATGAATAGGATTAGAATTAAATTTAATAGGCATTCTTCCATTAATAAATATTAAAACTAAAAATTTTGAAATTGAAAGTTCAATAAAATATTTCATCATTCAAAGACTTAGATCATCATTATTTATTATAACAATAATTATTATATATTTATATTCTTTCTCTACATTTTCTATATTTAATAATACATTTATATCATCAATTATAATACTATCTTTATTAATTAAATTAGGAAGATCACCATTCCACATGTGGTTACCTGCCATATGTAAACATATAAGATGAATAACACTATATCTAATTTTAACTTGACAAAAGCTAGCTCCTCTATTTATATTATCATTTATTAATTTTAATTATATCATTATCATTATATGCTCATTAACAAGTGCTATTTTAGGAAGAATTCAAGCAATTAATCAATCTAGACTACAAATAATCATAGTTTACTCATCTATCTCCCATTTAGGATGAATATTATGTTCTTGCTCAATCAATAACACTTTAATATTTTTATATTTATTAATTTATAGAATAATCATTTTTCCTTTATTCATCAATATAAATTATTATTCCAATCATTCAACATATTCTCTTACAGAACAAAATTACAATATAAATAAACAAAACATTTTTATTATTATATTAATTTTATCTCTTGGAGGAATACCTCCAATAATAGGATTTCTATCAAAATTAATAATTTTATATATAATAACAAAATTAAATATATTAATATTACCATTAATTTTATTTATATCAACTCTAATTAGTCTTTATTTCTATTTAAATCTAACAATAATAATAATAATTAAATCATTCTTTTTACTTAATATTAATAAAATAAAAATAACTACAAAATCAATTATATGTTTAAATATAATAAGAACAATTATTTTTATTCCTATAATAATATATGCGATGAATATTCTCAACAAACCATAAAGATATTGGTACATTATATTTTATTTTTGGAATTTGATCAGGTTTACTAGGTACATCATTAAGATTAATAATTCGAACAGAACTAGGACAACCTGGATCTTTACTAAATGATGATCAACTTTATAACGTTATTGTTACTGCCCACGCTTTTGTAATAATTTTCTTTTTAGTTATACCCGTAATAATTGGAGGATTTGGAAACTGATTAGTCCCTTTAATATTAGGAGCTCCAGATATAGCATTCCCACGAATAAACAATATAAGATTTTGGTTACTTCCCCCCTCTTTAACTCTCCTATTAACTTCAGCAGCAGTAGAAAGAGGAGCAGGAACAGGTTGAACTGTATACCCTCCATTATCTAGAAATTTAGCCCATATAGGTCCTTCTGTAGATCTAGCAATTTTTTCCCTTCATTTAGCAGGTATTTCCTCTATTTTAGGAGCTATTAATTTCATCACAACTATTATTAATATACGATGAGAAGGGATACAAATAGAACGTCTTCCACTATTTGTATGATCTGTTCTAATTACAGCAGTTCTTCTTCTACTATCTTTACCAGTATTAGCAGGTGCCATTACTATACTTCTTACTGATCGTAACTTCAATACAACTTTTTTTGACCCAAGAGGAGGAGGAGATCCTATTCTATATCAACATTTATTTTGATTTTTTGGTCACCCAGAAGTTTACATTTTAATCCTACCAGGATTTGGAATAATTTCTCACATTGTATCCCACTATTCAATAAAAAAAGAAACATTTGGGAGATTAGGAATAATTTACGCAATACTATCTATTGGCCTTCTTGGGTTTATTGTATGAGCTCATCACATATTTACCGTAGGAATAGATGTAGATACTCGAGCTTATTTTACAGCTGCTACTATAATTATTGCTATCCCCACAGGAATTAAAGTATTTAGATGATTAGCAACAATTTATGGTTCACCTATTAAATACTCTTCCCCAATATTATGATCTCTAGGATTTATTTTCTTATTTACAACAGGAGGATTAACTGGAATTGTACTATCTAACTCATCTCTAGATATTATGTTACATGACACTTATTATGTTGTAGCCCATTTTCATTATGTACTTTCTATAGGAGCAGTATTTGCATTATTTGCAGGATTCAATCACTGATACCCCCTTATTACAGGATTATCACTTAATCAACAATATACAAAATCTCACTTTTATATAATATTTGTAGGTGTAAATATTACTTTCTTCCCCCAACATTTTCTTGGATTAGCAGGTATACCTCGACGATATTCTGATTACCCCGATGCATATACAAAATGAAATATATTTTCATCTATAGGATCTCTCCTATCTCTAACATCTATTATATTTTTTATATTTATTGTATGAGAAAGATTAATTTCCCAACGAACAATTATTTGATCTAACCATCTTAACACATCATTAGAATGAGATAATCGCTTACCTGTAGATTTTCATAATCAAATAGAAACAGGAGCTCTATTTATTTAATACAATTTATGACCCAATGAGGACAACTAGGATTTCAAGATGCAAATTCTCCTTTAATAGAACAACTAATTTTTTTCCATGATCACACCATATTCATTTTAACAATCATCTTAACTTTAGTTATATATATCACAATCCTACTAATAACTAATAAATTTTCATCACTAATAATCTCTGAAAGACAAAAAATTGAAACAATTTGAACAATTATTCCAAGAATTATTCTATTATTTTTAGCCCTCCCATCATTAAAACTTCTTTACTTATTAGATGAATCCATTAATCCTCTATTAACTATCAAAGCTATAGGACATCAATGGTATTGAAGATATGAATACTCAGATTTCATAAATATTGAATTTGATGCATATATAATCCCATCAAATGAACTAAATATTGGCTCTTTTCGACTTTTAGAAACAGATCATCATTTAATTATACCTATAAAAACTAATACACGAATAATTATTTCATCATCTGATGTAATCCACTCATGAGCCGTCCCATCATTAGGTGTTAAAGTAGATGCCATTCCTGGTCGACTTAATCAATTAAACATATTTTCTAATCGACCAGGACTATTTTATGGGCAATGCTCAGAAATCTGCGGGGCAAACCATTCTTTTATACCAATCACTATCGAAATTGTAAATATAAATTCATTCAATAAATGACTTAATAATATAATTAATTAATATAAAGTTAGTTAACAAATAACATAAATTTGTCAAATTTAAATCACTATATTTAATAGTACTTTTTACATGCCTCAATTATCTCCATTAAATTGAATAATATTATTCTCCATATTTTGAACTTTAATATATTTTAATTCATCTATTATATGATGAAATAATATTAATAATTATAATATAAGTAATAAACAACAAAATATAAAAAAAATTAATTATAAATGATAAAATGATAATAGATATTTTTTCTTCATTTGATGATCATAACTCAACAACCATATCCCTTCATTCACTAACCTGAATTTTATCAATTTGATCCCTTTTTTTTATTAACTCAACATTCTGAATTTATCCTTCAAAAATAACTTCATCAATAATAATTCCTAAACAAATTATTAATACTCAAATTACTCGTTCATTCAGAATAAATATAGGTGGATTTTCCTTAATTATTTCATCATTATTTTTACTAATTATTAATTTTAACTTAATAGGGTTAATTCCATATGTATTTAGAACTACTACCCACCTAGCAATATCATTTTCTTTATCATTTCCTTTATGATTAAGATTAATAATATCTTCATACCAAAATAATATATATTCATCTATAGCATCATTATTACCCTCTGGAACACCCTCTTTTCTAATTCCATTTCTCCCATTAATTGAAATAGTAAGAATCACAGTTCAACCTATTACCCTAGCAATTCGGATTGCTGCAAATATTAGAGCTGGTCATATTATTTTAACTCTCATCGGAAATCTATTATCTTTTTCTTTAATTAACATATCCATTATATCTACACCAATTGTAATCATAATCCAAACTGGATATTTTATCTTTGAAATTGGTATTGCCATTATCCAAGGATATATTTTCTCCCTTTTAATCACCCTATATTCTGATAACCATCAATAGATAAATATAAATATTTACTTATATCTTATTTAAAGGTAAAAATACCACTTTAACACCTTCAACGTTATGCTCTTCTAATTAAGCTATTTAAATAAAATATAATAATAAAAATAACAATAATAATTAAATAAATATTAAATATTACTACTATTCAACGTTCTATAAAAAATATAATTTTTCTTACCAATAAAAAAATTCCTTGCCCTCTTATAATTTCCAATCAACCTATATCAACTACTTTTAAATTAATATTAGTAATATTTTTCATTATCAATAAAAAGGGGTATCCTCTCAAAGAAGACAAAAATCATATTTTTCTATTAAATCAAACAAAAATATTACTAACATAAATTCTACTAATCCTTACTCAAACTCTTAATGACACTAACAATGATAAAAACAATAATATCATAACTATCATTTTATAAAATAAAGGTAAAAAAATTACTTCATTAAATCTCATAATTACACTTTGAATTATAATTCCCCCAAATATTGCCCCAAAAGATAAAATCAACATAGAAACAATTACATAAACATCATTATCCTTTATATTTAAATAAACCACTCTTCTAACATTTCCTCAAATCATAAATAAACTTATTCGAAGTCTATATAGTATAGTTAAGCATACTCCAAATAACCCAAATAACCTCAAAAAAAAATTTATATTTCTTCTCATTATTTTCTCAATAATTAAATCCTTAGAATAAAACCCTGCTAAAAAAGGAAATCCACATAAAGCTATATTAGAAATATTTATTACAACTCTAGTTAAAGGCAAATTATAACTTACACCTATAATTAATCGAATATCTTGCATTCCATTATAACAATGAATAATGTTCCCCCCACATAAAAACAATAAAGCTTTAAATATAGCATGAGTATACAAATGAAACAATGCCAGTATAGGCATATTTATACCTAAAGATATTATCATCACCCCTAATTGTCTCAAAGTTGATAAAGCAATAATTTTTTTTATATCAAATTCATAAATAGCACACACCCCTGATATAAAAGTAGTTATAATAGAAATAAAAATAATAAACTCTCTAAAATTATCTACATTCTTCAAACAATAATAAAACCGAATTATTAAAAAAACCCCAGCTGTTACTAAAGTAGAAGAATGAACTAATGCAGAAACAGGAGTAGGGGCTGCTATAGCAGCCGGAAGTCAACTTCTAAAAGGAATTTGAGCTCTCTTAGTTATACCTGCTACCACAACAAAAAATATACATACATCAAAACAATAAAAATACCAAATACATAAATAATTTCAATGTCCTAATAAAACTATAAGACTAATACCACCTAAAATAAAACAATCTCCAACCCGATTTATTAAAACAGTTAACATTCCCGCTCTTAAAGACTTATTATTCTGATAATAAATTACTAAACAAAATGAAACTAAACCTAACCCATCTCAACCCAAAATCAACCTAATAAACCTAGGAATAAAAATTAAAAAGTTTATTGATAATACAAACAATATTAATACCATTATAAATCGATTTTTATTAATATCCCCCTTTATATATCTAATTCTAAAAATACATACTGAACTAGAAATTAAACATACAAGCCTACCAAATCTACAACTTACCCAATCAAACAAAATATCTAACTCAACAAATAAACTTATAATCCTAAAAATTTCTCAAGAAATAATATAACAACAATTATTTAATATTAAATATATAAAAAACATAACAAAACAAAAAGAAAACCTTAATAATAACAAGCTAAAAAAAAACTCAATTTTAATTTTATTCATAGTAAAGTAAAATTAAAATTTTTCTTTAAGCCCACAACTTAATATTTTATATAAACTAACTTCACCTAAAAAACAACTTTTCTTATATACCCAATATTAAGAATAAATACTAATAAAGGAATAATATGTAAAACTAATAATAAACTTTCACTTCTTTTTATAACCACTACTACTTTTATAAATCTTATAATCTGCCCATGATGTAACACTACATAAAATAACAAATTATATAACCCACCTATAAATACCATAATAATCACAAAAAATAATAAAATAAATCTATATATATATATAGAAATGTATAGCATAATCTCTCTCATTAACCTCACAAAAGGGGGGGCTCCCATATTACAAATACACAAAAGAAATATAAATAACCTTATTATAGGATTAAAATTAATTATTCCCCCACACAAATATAACCTTCGTCTATTCATCTTTTCATAAATTAAATTCCCCGCACAAAACAAACCAGAAGAACATAACCCATGACTAATTATTATTAATAAAGCACCTTCTCAACCAACAATAAACCCTCTTAATAAACCAACCAACATTACACCTATATGACCAATTGAAGAATAAGCAATTAACCTTTTTATATCACTCTGCCCAACACAAATAATAGAAGTTAAAATTCCTCCTCATAAACAAATAACCACCAATAATTTTATATAATCACCAACCACAAAATTAAATAATATTAGAAACCGCATAAAGCCATATCCCCCTAATTTTAACAAAACTCTAGCCAAAATTATAGAACCAGAAATAGGAGCTTCAACATGAGCCTTAGGCAACCATAAATGAAAAAAATATATTGGCAATTTAACTAAAAAAGCAAGTAATAAACCAAAAAATCAAAATATATTTATATCATTTAATCATAATAACATAAATATATTCATACTATAAATTCCCTCACGATAACCAATTATTAAAATACATAATAATAAAGGCAAAGAAGCACTAACAGTATATAACATTATATATATCCCAGCCTGTAACCGCTCAGGCTGATACCCTCACCCCAAAATTAATAAAAGAGTTGGAATTAATGATACCTCAAAAAATAAATAAAATAATAATAAATTTTCAACAACAAAAAATAAAATAATAACAAAACAAAGTATTAATACACAAAAAGAAAAATAAACAATTTTATTATTATTAATCTTAACAGAATAATAACTAGATAATAATATTAACCCCCTTGTTCACAATCTCAATAATACTAAAATACTAGACACATAATCTAAATAAAAGTAATATATATAAACTCCTCCATCAACTATTAAATTTTTTATAAATAAAAACCTAAAAATCATAATAAATCAAAAACGCAACTCTCAATTCCACTTTTTATTAAAAAAAAATAAAAAAAAAAATCTAAACAGAATTCCTATAATTTATACATTCTTAATCTTTTTACGTAATCATTTCCATGTAAACGAATAAATCTTACTAATAATGATAAACCTAATGTAGCTTCACACACTCTAAATACAATTAGTATTATTACTAAATATAAATTAAACCTAATAAATCTTCAAGAAAATATAAATATAAAAATCACCCTTAATGTCAACACTTCAAATCCTAATAATATATTTAAAATATGTTTCCATTGAAAAATTAAAACAACTAACCCACATACATATATGTATCTTCCAATTAATAATCCGTTATTTATAATCATAAATGTTATAATAGTTTAAAAAACATTGGTCTTGTAAACCAAAATTAAATATCACTATTTTTATAACTTTTTTTTCAAGATTATAAGTGAATCGAACACTTACAAAAGGTTTTCAAAACCTCTCTTTATCCAATATAACCTAATACTCTAAAATACTTATTCATAATATATCTATAATTGGACGAATCAAAAAACAAGCAAAATATATAATCCTAAAAATTTGTCCAATTATTTCATAAGGGTACTCAACTGGGCACCTTCCAATTCATGTTAAAATAAAAAACACCCCAATTAAATACCAAAAAAAGAATTGTGATAAAAAATTATATCTTAATCCAGTACACCCTCTAATATGAAATAAAGGAACAAAAAATAAAATAACAATAGATATTCCTAACCTTACTACCCCTCCTAATTTATTAGGAATGGAACGAAGAATAGCATAAGCAAATAGAAAATATCACTCAGGCTTAATATGAATAGGAGTAACTAAGGGATTAGCAGGGATAAAATTTTCTGCATCTCCCAACAAATTAGGAAATAATAATCTTAATTCAACTAATAAGAATATCATTATTAAAAATCCCAATACATCTTTAAACCTATGATATTGATGAAAAGGAATTTTATCCAAATCCCTATTTAACCCTAAAGGGTTAACTGACCCAGTTTCATGTAAAAATAAAAAATGTAATACAACTAACCCTATAATAATAAACGGAAATAAAAAATGAAAACAAAAGAATCGACTTAATGTTGCATTATCAACAGAAAATCCCCCCCAAATTCAATAAACTAAAATTTCACCAATATAAGGAACAACAGAAACTAAATTAGTAATAACTGTAGCCCCTCAAAATGATATTTGACCCCAAGGTAATACGTACCCTACAAATCCTGTTAATATTACTAAAATATATAATAATACCCCTACATTTCATGTATAAATATTTAAGTATGACCCATAATATAGACCCCGACCAATATGCATATATAAGCAAATAAAAAAAAAAGAAGCACCATTAGCATGAATATAACGTAATACTCATCCATAGTTTACATCACGTATAATATGAACAACTGAGTCAAATGAATATTCAATACACGAAGTATAATGTATAGCAAGAAATAAACCTCTTAAAATTTGAATAACTAAACAAAGCCCTAATAAAGAACCAAAATTTCACCAAATAAATAAATTTACTGGAGAAGGTAAATCAATTAATGCTCCATTTATAATTTGTAATACAGGATGTGTTTTTCGTAATGAACTAAGCATATTTATATTTAAAAACTCGTAGTGGACCCTCACAATAATAACAAATTTTTACTACTCTAATTAAAATTAATAATAATAAAATACCTAAAAATACATAACTTATAAAATTATAATCTCTTATTACAAACCTTGATATACCCATCCTTAAAATTTTTATCTCCATATAAGTTACTTCTATTACCCTAAAATCAATATACTTAAGTATTCTATATAAATTTATTATAAAAAATCCTAATATTAATATTAAAAAGTATACCAGTAATCCTTTAGAAAAAAAAATTAAATTTGGAATTAAACTAACAATATATATAAATATTACTAATAAACCCCCTACATACACCAAAAACAATATAAATCCATATCATGAATAAATAAAAAAAGAAATTGAAACCCTCATAAAAATTCTAATTATTATAATTATAAACCCCAATCTTAAAGGTTGAATTAAAATAATTAACATTCTAATTAAAGAAAAACCAATTGAAAAAATTATTATTAAACCCATATCAAAAAATAAAATTTACTTTTTAATCTATAACTTCCAATGTTATTATTTTTATTAAACTATTTCTTGATTAACTAAAATAACATATAATTTTACAAAAAAAAACTATAAAAACCAAAATTATCAATACACAAGGTAAATATCTTTTTCAAATTAAATATATTAGTAAATCATAACGATAACGAGGATATCTTGCACGAACTCAAATAAATAACACTGCTATAAATCTAACTATTAATGATATTCTAAATCCAAATGTTATAATAATAACCCCCCCTCCTAAAAATAAACTTCTTGATAAAAAACTTATAAATAAAATATTACCATATTCTGCCATAAATAATAAAGCAAATCCTACTGACCCATATTCTACATTAAACCCAGAAACTAACTCTGATTCCCCTTCAGCAAAATCAAATGGGGCTCGATGAGTTTCAGCAATCCTAGACACAACCCATATTAAAAACATAAAAAAGTTAATAAAAAAAATTCAACATATATATTGATACTTCAATAAATTTATTAAATTAATTCTTCCAACAACTAATAAACACCTTATTAAAATTAAAGATATTCTAACTTCATATGAAATTCTCTGAGCAACCGCTCGAACAGCACCTAACAATGCATATTTAGAATTAGAAAACCAACCTGCACCTATCACTGAATAAACCCCAATCCTAGATAAACAAAGAAATAATATTATTCTTATTCCCCCTAAAGCCACAACAAAATAACTTCTATATAGTAATCATAAAAATAAAGCAAAAAATAATCTCAAAAGAGGACAAATCAAAAAAGGAAGAAAATTAATTATGACAGGTTTAATATATTCTTTTCTAAACAACTTAATTGCATCAGCAAGAGGTTGTGGTAAACCTATAAGCCCAACTTTATTAGGACCTTTACGTAATTGAAAATATCTTAACCCTTTGCGCTCTAATAAAGTAAAAAAAGCAACCGCTAATAAAGCTGAAATACATGAAATAATATATGAAATAAACTCTACAAACATTATTAAGAGAAAATATAAAAAAAAATTTTCCTAAAAGAATCTTAAGTTCTTCACACTAACTCTGCCATCTTAACATAATTATTCATACTAAAATTATAAAGTAAAAGTTTTCCTTTTATAAAATAATTCTAAATTATTCACATATTTCTGCCAACTTTATATTTATTTATTCTAATTAATTAAAATAAAATTAATTGTAATCAATCCTTTCGTACTAAATTAAATAAAAATTAAATTTAAAAGATAAAAACCAACCTGGCTTTCACCGGTTTGAACTCAGATCATGTAAAATTTTAAAAATCGAACAGATTCACCAAATAAAGCCTCTTCACCTTATGGTTATTTTAATCCAACATCGAGGTCGCAATCTCTTTTTTTAATATGAACTCTCCAAAAAAATTACGCTGTTATCCCTATGGTAACTTATCATATAAGCAATATCATTGGTTAATTATTCTAAAAAAATTAAATTTTAAGGAAGTTAAATAATATCCACTTTATTCCTTGATCACCCCAATCAAAATTAAACATAATAAATATTATTAATATAATACTAATTTAACCAAATAAATTATATTTTTATTATTTATTATAACTAATATAAAGCTCAATAGGGTCTTCTCGTCCCTTTAAATTATCTAAGCTTTTTCACTATAAAAATTAATTTCTATTAATTAAAATAGAGACAGTATAATTTTCGTCAAACCATTCATTCTAGCCTTAATTTATAAGGCAAATTATTATGCTACCTTAGTACAGTTATAATACCGCAGCTGTTAAAAATCTCACTGAGCAGGCCAAACTCTTTATTATTAAATTTTCAAAGAGACATGTTTTTGATAAACAGGCGAAATTAATATTTGCTGAATTCCTTTATTTTAATTAATTTTTATTATATACCTCACTAATAATTTTTAATTAAATTAAATATATTAATTATTATATATATACATTAACACAATACTCATTTTAACATTATATTTAATTTTAAAAAATTAAAAATAATTTACTATCTTAATATAATAAAGATTAAATAATTTATTTAATTTTAACATTATTATAAATATAAAAAGAACTATTAATTCAACTTTAATATCAAATAAAATAATAATTAATCTCACTAACTTATAAGAAGCTTATCCCCCAATATATATATAAAAATAATTTACCTAAATAATTTATTCCAACATTCACTAAAATGATATAATAATAAACTAGCTATCTTAAAAATCGAATAGCGTTTCACTACCATATATTATTAATTATATAACTATACCACGTTAACAAACAATTTTACTTTAATTATCATATAATTAAAATAAAAATCTAATATATAAATCCTTCTATTTCGAGAAATAATTATCAAATAATTATATTATTAAACTATTATGCAAAAGATACAAAATCTAATTTTTACTATAATAAAACAAACTTATTATATCCTTTTCAGTACAAAACAATAAAATTTTCCCAACTATATACTAAATAATAACAAACTTTTCATATTAACATTATAATTTATTCAAAATAAAATTAAATTTCAAAAATAATTAATAATTAAATATTTTCTCAACGTAAGTGAGATACATTACTTTATGTTAATTCTTGTAATAATTTTATTCCAGAAACAATTTCCACTACCTCTACTATGTTACGACTTATCTTATCTTACTAACAAGAGTGACGGGCGATATGTACACTCTACAAAACCAAATTCAATAATACACACTAATTATTATTTACTATTAAGTCCACCTTTCTAATAAAATATAATTTCTAATATCCGGATATTTAACAAAATTTATTAAAGTAGTTCATTAAACCTTTTTTATTAGCTGCATTATGACTTAACATAAAAATCAATACATTTCCTAGTCTTTTAATAATTCTCAAAACATAAACTAACGACAGCAATATACAAACTGTATATATAAATATATCAAAAAAAAGTAAGTTTAAAACGAGGATCATCAAATCAATTAACAAACTCCCCTAACTGGATATGTAAAACCGCCAAACCTTTTAAGTTTTAAATAATATAATATTAATATAATAATAATAATATTTTCATAATACTTAGGTATTACCAATTTTTATAAATCAAAATAATAGGGTATCTAATCCTAGTCTATAATTGAATTTTCAAAGAATTAATAATAAAGAAAAAAAAGAGAAACTAATCAATCTAAAAATTTTACCTAAAAACTAATCATAACAATTTTCAAAAATTAATTTTATTATTACTTTAATTTTAACCAAAAATTCTTAATTTTAATTATTTGTATAACCGCAGATGCTGGCACAAATTTAACCAATTATCAAATGCGATTTCTATATAAAACTTTCATTTATTGTATAATTATATATACTGAACATTTTATAAATATAATTATAATATATATCACATAACAATATAAAAAAATAAGTACATATTTTATAACTATATTAAACACTATAAATTTATATATACATCTTTATAAAAAACGAATATATTTTCATAAAACCTAACATGTATAAAATCACAACAATTAAAAATCAAACTAAGGTCAAATTTTTTAATATATCAATAATAGAGAGACCACAACATCCATTTTTGAGGTATGAACCCAACAGCTTTATTTTAGCTTACTCTATCAATAATTCTATATTAAGTTTTAACATAATCATGTTTCTTTAAATTTGCAATTTAATATTTTAAATAAAATATAAAACCATGAGAAAGTAAACTACTTATTAATAGATTTACAATCTACCGACTACTATTTCGACCACCTCATACAGAATTTAAATACATTTATATTTATTATAAACCTTGAAAATTTACAGTTTAAACTAACTTAAAACTCTTTACAAAAAAAGGACTTGAACCTTTTCCTTAAAGATCAAAACTTTATATGCCCATACACCATATTATATAAATATACTTTATTTAATTTAATTTAAACCAATTGTTTGGAAGACAATCATACTTTTTATACTAATAAAATAAATTTTTGATAGATTCTAACACTATTCCTAAAAATTGAAAACTTTTTGTGCTCATACACCACAAAAATTAAATTTTTATCTCTAGATTTTATCTCTAGATTTTTATCTCCAGATTTCTCATATAAACCTTCATCTTGTATTTACTTAATAATCTAAATAAACACATAGCAAATCAATCTATAAAACATATCACTATAAATAGCCTAACAAATAAACAAGATATTTAAAAGTATTATTTATAAATCCAACAACATAAATATTCAATATATTTAAACAATAAATAAAATCAACAATAATACTGAATTTATCACACGATATTTAAATACAAATAACTATAATAAAAACAAAGAATTATATAAATAACCCATACTAAAATAAATTGTAATTTTAAAACCGTGATAATCCTATTTTTTCTTTGATATTTTACACATTCCTTTATATTATTGAATAAAAACAACATGAAATTCTCATTATTCAGTATACCAGCTAGTTCAATTTACCACAAACACAGACCCCAATACTCAATTTATTCATTAATTATTAATATAATTTTAAAATCTTATACTAAGTATTTATTATAATAAATATACTAAAGATATGACATTAATATTATAAGATTAAATAGAATTAGTCCAATATTAAATATATAATTAATTAGTCTATCAGTATCGTTTGAAATAAAAGCAGTGTATATATAATTAATATATAAATCTAAAATAAGAATATAAATAAATTGAAATTAATATATATATAGTAATTATCAATAATGAACTAAATATTTAAAACAAACAACTAAATCACATATATTTAATTAATCAATTTTCAATAATATCATTATTAGTGTCTTATTCATTATATTTATATATTAATTTATTTAGGATATAAGTGAATTATATATTATATACATACTGATATTATTATTAAAAAGGACCCTCCTTACCCCCCCTTATTCTCTTGACAAATTTATCTAATAATTTTTATGTACCCAACAAATTAAGTAAATTTTTGTCAACATATAATATTTAATTAAATTATCTTA